GAGTTAGCTCCCATATATATGTATATCGAAATATACCTTTTCAGGTATTTCTACCCTGTTACTGGTAGGGGGGCCGGCCTCTTTCTCATTTTCATTCAGGCGGGGAGCAAGTCAAAATAGAAAAACTCCCATTCGGTTTAGGGATAATAATTAAATTCTTTATTTTTAAAACTATCTATCCGTCTATCTAAAAAATAGATTGGGTATATTGCGCGATAACTAAATAAATAACTTATAGCTTCCTTATGTGTGATGATCTCGACTATTAATGAATATGTATATAGATCCTTATTGGGTGGGGATATTCGTAAAAAATTTAATTATTATCCCTAATGCCAGGAACCAGATTTGAACTGGTGACACGAGGATTTTCAGTCCTCTGCTCTACCAGCTGAGCTATCCCGACCATTCCCCCTTCTGGGGCATCATCTACTCATTTTAATGGAGAACTCGGGTCTATGTCAATAAAAAGGACGAAAAGTCTAACAAAGTCCTATCTAGGTACCGCAATTTCTTTGGTCTTCAAAAAGAAGGACTTTGTCTCTAAGTTTATTTAAGTTTTAGTACGTGTAATGATATTGATTGTGAATCACTCAAATGATTATTCCTTGCTCAAAGATATTCATTTTTACGTATATCACAAGACTTTTTATAAGGGAAAAGCATTTCCGTCCGGAGCCTTTAGCCTTTTTGAAATTGAAAACAAAAAAAATAAGGAACATAACCACCTTCAAACTGTTAATAAAAAGAGGATAACTAGTTAGGGAGTGAAATAAGCTTTTGGGGATAGAGGGACTCGAACCCTCACGATTTTTAAAGTCGACGGATTTTCCTCTTACTAGAAATTTCTTTCTTGTCAGTATTGACATGTGGAACGGGACTCTATCTTCATTCTCGTCCAATTAATCAGTTCTTCAAAAGATCTATCAGACTATGGAGTAAATGAATATTTGATTCTTTTTTCAACTTGGAATCGATTCATAACCCAAAAATTCTTCCATTTTTTCATATAAATTTTTTCATTTCATATTCTAAAATTTTTATTCATATATAATTAAATATTTAATTATAATTAATATGAATATTCATATTATATTAAATAGATAATTATATATGATTATATAAATAAATATATATTACGGATTACGTATTTTTTATTGGAGTTTTGATGGAAGAATTCTTATAAGAACACAGCACAGTAAACCTCATTTGTTAGAACAACTTCCTTTGAGTCTCTGCACCTTTCCTTTTCTTTTATTCTTGCTTTCTGAACCCTTATTTTTTGCTTTTTTTTTGAAAGGAGTTGGCTCAGGATTGCCCATTTTTATTAATTCCAGGGTTTCTCTGAATTTGAAAGTTTTCACTTAGTAGGTTTCCATACTAAGGCTCAAGCCAATTAAGTCCGTAGCGTCTACCGATTTCGCCATATCCCCCTTTCTTTGTTTTAAAATTCGTATCTCAGTGGAATGTCTTTCCCCTTTCTTTTTTATTCTTTTATGTCGGAACCGTCGAATTCATTAGATTTGATACGGATTACTATACCGATTACTAGACCTTTCGGTCTTTCCTCCTTTTTTATTTTTTGTCTAACTTCTTTCATCTCTATCGAAAGCCTATATTTTATTTTTGATTTGGTCTAATTAGAAATGATTCTATCATTTCTGTAGCTGCAATTCAATATGGAGGATACCCTATATATCCTCTTATCCTTTTAATTTCCCATGCAATTTTGAATACTCAAAGGTTCGATTCTTTGTTTTTCATCTTAGTCTCTGAATGAAAGCAGAAGAATATCTTCTATCTTATTATGTTATTATGATCAGGATTTCAGCTTTATCGATTCTAAATTCTTAGAATTAGAATTTTTTTTTTATTAGAAAAGAATAAAAATGAATAGTTAATAGCTAAGCCTAAACTAAGATCTAGTTTATCGAATTCCTATGTATGTAGAATTTATGTGAGCCCGCTTAGCTCAGAGGTTAGAGCATCGCATTTGTAATGCGATGGTCATCGGTTCGATTCCGATAGCCGGCTTTTCTCTATTTTTTTTTTGTATTTGTTCGATTTTTTTTACATGATGAATAAAATTTTGAAATCAAAGAACAAACAATAAGGTCCCCTTTCCTTGAATAAAAGGAAAAGAAAGGGTTAAATCTCGGCACACCAAATCAGGAAAAAGACTCTTTATTTTCCTTTTAGTTTACTTATTTTCCTTTTTAAAAAAAAAAAAAAAAAATACAAAATTCAATATCTAATTGAAAAATGGATTCGTATACGATATTTATACAATAATAATTCATTTCATTATTTCTTATTTATTGTACTTCAGGGGATTTCGCTTCATTTATTATTTAGTTCAGTTTTAATTTCGATTTCTTTTGTAAAATGAAATATAAAAAAAGAAAATAAATGAAGAAAAAAGAAAGGAGTCTTTATGTCGCGTTACCGAGGGCCTCGTTTCAAAAAAATACGCCGTCTAGGGGCTTTGCCTGGATTAACTAATAAAAGGCCCATAGCCAGAACTCATCTTAGAAACCAATCACGTTACAGGAAAAGATCTCAATATCGTACTCGTCTAGAAGAAAAACAAAAATTGCGTTTTCATTATGGTATTACAGAACGACAATTACTTAAATACGTGCGTATCGCCAGAAAAGCCAAAGGGTCAACAGGTCAGGTTTTACTACAATTACTTGAAATGCGTTTGGATAACATCCTTTTTCGATTGGGTATGGCTCCGACTATTCCGGCAGCCCGCCAATTAGTTAACCATAGACATATTTTAGTTAATGGTCGTATAGTGGATATACCAAGTTATCGTTGCAAACCCCAAGATACTATTATGGCAAGGGATGAACAAAAATCCAAAACTCTAATTCAAAATTATCTTGATTCATCTCCCCGTGAGGAATTGCCCAAACATTTGACCCTTCACCCATTCCCATATAAAGGATTAGTCAATCAAATAATAGATAGTAAGTGGGTCGGTTTAAAAATAAATGAATTGCTAGTAGTAGAATATTATTCCCGTCAGACTTAACCCTAAATAAAATACAAAGCAAAGAGTTCGGATAATTTGGCCCCTTTCTTTTGCCAAAGTAAATTTACTTAAGGTTGAAAGTCAGGGGTTTGATCCGGATTTTCTCCGACTCATATATCCTACCCCGCCCTGTATTTTTCCTATTCATGTATCATGGATCGGCAGAAAGATTTTCATTCCTTGCCCCGTACTTTAGTACGGAAAGAGAGGGATTCGAACCCTCGGTAAACAAAAGCCTACATAGCAGTTCCAATGCTACGCCTTGAACCACTCGGCCATCTCTCCTACACAATGATTATGACTCAGAAACCGAAGAAATAGCGATAAATTACTATATTCATATTTATATGAATACTTTTTATTTTTGTTTCGATAGGGATGCCCAGCCCAAATAGACCGGATTAAATCAATGAATTTGAACGAATCAACTGATTGATGGGTTTATGTTTTTTAGACCATGTATGATTAATGGATACTCTTCACCCATGATTCTATTTCGATTTCGACTAAAATTCCATAAAAATTCGAAAATTCCTTTCTAGTTTTAAAGTTCTCGCTAACAAATCCTTTATCTCATCGATCTATTACAAATTCATGAATCATCCCGGGGATATTTCTATTTGATTGTATAGTGTATACTCGCTATGGACACAACAAAAATAAACAGTTATTCTATTGATTTCCATCATAGAATGATTATTTGATTCTTTTTCCTTTACTCTTTAGATAATAATTCAATCAAAACGATTTTTGACCTAATCGAAAAATTCCTTGATTCTTCCGCTTCGATCAAATTGGAATAGTTCCTATACTACTAGATTTGTTTTGTATGAATTTGAATAGGATTCAACTAGAATATTTCTTATTGATTCTTGTTATTGATTTTTGAAAAGGAGCAATTTGAGTATTTGGAATAATTGGAATAAAAAAAAATCGAAGTAGTAGGAGAAGGTTCATTAAATAAATTTTGTTTGGAAATGAATCTGTTTTTATGTTATTTCGCTCTGTACAAATCCTTTGTTTGTGGAATCATTTTCCCCCAAAAAAAAGGTAATAAGAAGAATTATAGAATGGATTGATACCTATGCCTAGATCGCGGATAAATGGAAATTTTATTGATAAGACCTTTTCAATTGTGGCCAATATCTTATTACGAATAATTCCGACAACTTCAGGAGAAAAAGAGGCATTTACTTATTACAGAGATGGTGTGATTTGATTCTTTTTTTTTTATTCAAATTTACTGCTTCTAGTTTTACGAGAAAGGCACACGATTCGAGATAGAAAGAAAAAATATTCTTATTCTATATTATTTATTGTGAAATAAACCTACGCTTGTTGAAGGTGAAGTTTAGAAATAGAACAATTCCTTCTGTCGTGTATCCTCGATTGATGCAGCCTCAAATACTATGCTTCAGTTATCGATTTTAGTATTGAGCGAAAGGTTACACCTATGTGTTCTGTATTACAGGTCAATCCTACTTCCTAGTAATATAGTCTAAATAGGCGGCATAGGGGAAGAAGCACTACACCTAGCAATCGACAACACAAAAGCTTTGTAAAAAATTACCTACCTACTCCCTTTTCGTATCTGGATTGGGACTAAAAAAAATGGTTGGGACAACAAATATCCATCTCGTTCGTACTTTGGTTACCCATATAACCATCGAAGACTGTTGAAGTGACTATTTCCTGGAAATTAGGAGGCGTTGAGGACAAAGGAATTGCTGGAGTTATCCTTTATATTTAGTATCAAGACCTTTGATGTTAGTAAAAGCTCTTTCGCAAGAAGGTTGGCTAGAGATTTTTTGTAAAAACACTAGCCCCGCTCAGTCCATAATGAAAATATTGCACCCCCTTTTTGATTCCATGTATTTCTTATTCTCATTATGCATATTAAAGGAGGAGCCGTATGAGATGAAAATTTCACGTACGGTTCTGGAACGGAGATTCTTTGAAT